AAGTTCTTTTTATCGGAATTCTAGTTATCTGAATAATGGATCTAAGAGTAAGAATCCCGACCACGATCGTTACATGGATGATACTCAGTATACTTGGAATAATCACATTAATAGTTGCATTGACAGTTATCTTCAGTCCCAAATCTGTATTGATAGTTACATTGTAAGTGGTAGTGACAATTCCAGTAACAATTACATTTCTAGTTCCATTTGTGGTAAAAGTGGAAATAGTAGTCAAAACGAGGATACCAGAACGAGTGATCAAACTATACCAGAAAGTTCTACTAATCTGGGTCAACAATACCGGCATTTGTGGGTTCAATGCGAAAATTGTTATGGATTAAATTATAAGAAATTTTTTAAATCAAAAATGCATCTTTGTGAACAATGTGGATATCATTTGAAAATGAGTAGTTCAGATAGAATCGAACTTTTGATCGATCCGGGCACTTGGGAGCCTATGGATGAAGACATGGTCTCTCTGGATCCCATTGAATTTCATTCGGAGGAGGAGCCTTATAAAAATCGTATCGATTCTTATCAAAGAAAGACAGGATTAACCGAGGCTGTTCAAACAGGCAGAGGGCAACTAAACGGTATTACCGTAGCAATTGGGGTTATGGATTTTCAGTTTATGGGGGGTAGTATGGGATCCGTAGTCGGGGAGAAAATTACCCGTTTGATTGAATACGCTACTAAAGAAGTTCTACCTCTTATTATAGTGTGTGCTTCCGGAGGGGCACGCATGCAAGAAGGAAGTTTGAGCTTGATGCAAATGGCTAAAATATCTTCTGCTTTATATGATTATCAATCAAATAAAAAGTTATTCTATGTACCAATTCTTACATCTCCTACTACCGGTGGGGTGACAGCTAGTTTTGGTATGTTGGGGGATATCATTATTGCCGAACCCAATGCCTACATTGCCTTTGCGGGGAAAAGAGTAATTGAACAAACATTGAATAAAACAGTACCCGAGGGTTCACAAGCGGCTGAGTATTTATTCCAGAAGGGCTTATTCGATCTAATCGTACCACGTAATCCTTTAAAAAGCGTTCTGAGTGAGTTATTTCAACTCCACACTTTCTTTCCTTTGAATCAAAATTAGAACATAAAGTTCAATTATTTTGAGCAAACAAGTAATTAGTTTATCAGAATCCAAGTCAAAATTAGACGAATGGGGTTTTCTTTGTTGACATAAGATCTGATTATATAAAGAATCAAAAGTCACAGAAAATCCGCCCCTTTTTCTATATTCCTGATTATTGATCAAGAAGCCTCTATTAACAAGATAAAAGGTGAAATTAGGCAAATCAAAAAAATCTACTTTTCTCGTGATATATAATGAAAATCTATAAAATATAGAATTTTTTATTTTTCTATATCTTACGATAATCCTATTTTGACTAAGAATCCCTGCTGGATGGGATTCTAACAAACCCTTCAATATATTCAATATTGAATATAAATAGAATCTAATTATAAATATAATCTAATTAATTTTTAATAAACTTTTTGCTTAGTAAATGAAATTCGAAGACAAGAGCAAAAAATGAAGAAAATAATATCTCATCCATATCCTTTCAAATCTTTCATGTAGAAAGCTGAAAAACTACATGATATACTCACTTAGATAGATACTTAGATTTATACTTAATAGATATTAAGTAATAATAATAATTCCAATTTAGAATTATCAAATTATAATAAGATATCTTTATATATAATAAGATATCTTTATATTATAAATATAAAATATAAATAATAATAACAGGTACAAATAGTAAATCGAGGTACCCATTCTATGACAACTTTTAACTTTCCCTCTGTTTTGGTGCCTTTAGTAGGCCTAGTATTTCCGGCAATCGCAATAGCTTCTTTATTTCTTCATGTTCAAAAAAACAAGATTGTTTAGAGCCGATGGCACAAAATCTCATCTATTTTTTTTTCAAAACTGACGTTTGTATCATAACACAGATATCCATTTAGCAAAATATGGTATAAGCGGCTTCCGCCGAAAAACTCTTATGTCTCCAGAAAATGCTATAGGGGTCAATGAATTCTAGCTATTTTCAAATAGACCCGAATCGACGGATAGCTGAACTATAAAGTTGGTCTATCTATTTGGCTATCTTTAGTGAGATCATACGAAGGGTATGTTATTAGTTTAGATCTAACGAATTTAATGAATTACTCCTAAAGGGTCACATCAAACTAGTGCTAGTTGATGCGAGTTACTTCGGAAACAAAAGGACTAAAGTCAAATTCATTTGGGGTATTCTCTCAATTCCAAAAAAATCAACTGGATCAAGTATGAGTTGTCGATCAGAACATATATGGATAGAACCTATAACGGGGGCTCGAAAAACAAGTAATTTCTGCTGGGCTGTTATCCTTTTTTTAGGTTCATTAGGATTCTTGTTAGTTGGAACCTCGAGTTATCTTGGTAGAAATTTGATATCTTTATTTCCGTCTCAGGAAATCGTTTTTTTTCCACAAG